AAATACGAAATTGTATCAAAAATTATGTACAAAAAAATCTTAAAACATCCTCTAATGTCGAGGGAATTGCACGTATAGAGATTCTAAAAAGAATCGATTTGATTCAAGTCATAATCTATATGGGATTCCCCAAGTTATTAATAGAAGAAAGGACTCGCAAAACAGAAGAATTACAGTTCAATGTACAAAAAGAATTCAATTGTGTAAACCGAAAACTCAACATTGCTATTACAAGAATAGTAAACCCTTATGGGCACCCTAATATTCTTGCGGAATTTATAGCCGGGCAATTAAAAAATAGAGTTTCATTTCGCAAAGCAATAAAAAAAGCTATTGAATTAACTGAGCAGGCAGGTACAAAAGGAATTCAAGTACAAATTGCAGGTCGTATCGACGGAAAAGAAATTGCACGTGTCGAATGGATCAGAGAGGGTAGGGTTCCTCTACAAACCATTCGAGCCAAAATAGATTATTGTTCCTACGCAGTTCGAACTATCTATGGGGTATTAGGTATCAAAATTTGGATATTTGTAGACGGAGAATAATAAACATTTACTTGACTTGTATGTATTTATATTTAGTTCTATTTCTATTTAGTGATAAAAAAATGAACAATTCTATAAGGTTGCATAAAAATTCAATTAATCATTTGATATAATTGCTATGCTTAGTGTGTGACTCGTTGGTTTTTTAGGATTAGGATTCAAAAAAATGGAACAACCCATAGTACAAACTAATAACTATAGAACTAATAACCAACTCATCGCTTCGCATTATCTGGATATAAAGAAAGAGCCAGTCAAAATATGATATATAAGTCATATCATTGTAGCAACTGAAATCTTTTTTGCAAAAAAAAAAAAAAAGAAAAACCAATCCCATTATGGGTTGTAAAGCAAGATAAAGTATACAGATAAATGGAAAGGTGAGAGAAAGATAGAAAAATAATATCAACGATATATGAGTCCAATATGTACGGTCTATGAGTCATCTCATAAAAAAGAATGTAATTAATAAAGCATCAATAAATCAATACTGATTGATCCCTAATTAGACAAATACGTGGATAGAACCACAAATAAAGAGCCCCGAGCCAATAAAGACTAAGAAGGTTGACTCAAAAATTTCATTTGGAGCTCCGTTGTAGAATTCAGACCTAATCATTACTCGAGAGGTGGTGGGAACGACAGAACCTGTGAATGCATAAGATTTAAAAGGAATCCTAATGATTCAGTAGGTAGGATGGCGGAACGAACCAGAATTCTTTTTGAAAGATTATGTTGTCGTAAACTAATCTTACAACTGAATGTTGAAAGAGTAAATATTCGCCCGCGACTTTTTTTTTTTAGAAATCCTAAGAAATTTGATGTGATAATAAAAAGCAAAATAAAATAAAGATTCATTATAACATTATACCTAAATGGCATTATCTATAAATAGAATACGTGGTTAATTATATATCAAATCAAAAGATAAAAAGAAAATTCTATTAAATTTAAATGAAATTTCAAAGAATACCATGATTAAGTATATTATTCACCATGTATTTTATTTTTAATCGTTTAATTCGCGAGGAGCTGGATGAGAAGAAATTCTCATGTCCGGTTCTGTAGTAGAGGTGGGTGGAATTGATAAACAACCATCAACTATAACCCCAAAAGAACCAGATTCCGTAAACAACATAGAGGAAGAATGAAAGGAATATCTTATCGAGGTAATTGTATTTGCTTTGGTAGATATGCTCTTCAAGCACTTGAACCCGCTTGGATCACGTCTAGACAAATAGAAGCGGGGCGTCGAGCAATGACACGAAACGCACGCCGCGGTGGAAAAATCTGGGTGCGTATATTTCCAGACAAACCAGTTACAGTAAGACCGACAGAAACACGTATGGGTTCGGGGAAAGGATCTCCCGAATATTGGGTAGCTGTTGTTAAACCCGGCAGAATACTTTATGAAATGAGCGGAGTGGCAGAAAATATAGCCAGAAGGGCTATTTCAATAGCGGCATCAAAAATGCCTATACGAACTCAATTCATTCTTTCGGTATAGGATAGGAATGTAGAACAAAAGAAAAGGAAAGCATTTTTTTGATAAAAAAAAAACACAATTGTAGGTTTCTTGTTTTGAACAAACAATATTTCTTTTTTTTTTCACCCCTTTACATTGAAAAAGACAAAACCAATAAAAAAGATATGATTCAACCTCAAACCCATTTGAATGTAGCGGATAACAGCGGGGCCCGAGAATTGATGTGTATTCGAATCATAGGAGCTAGTAATCGACGATATGCTCATATTGGTGACCAAATTGTTGCTGTAATCAAAGAAGCAGTACCAAACACACCTCTAGAAAGATCAGAAGTGATCCGAGCTGTAATTGTACGTACTTGTAAAGAACTCAAACGCGACAACGGTATGATAATACGATATGATGACAACGCTGCAGTTGTTATTGATCAAGAAGGAAATCCAAAGGGAACCCGAATTTTTGGCGCGATCCCCCGGGAATTAAGACAGCTAAATTTCACTAAAATAGTTTCATTAGCACCAGAAGTATTATAAAGGAATACCGTGATATAGTTTATAGTATTTGAATGAAAGGGATTAATTTAAATTAATTTAAATTGTAGATTGTTTGTATATCACGTATATACCTTTTAAAATTCATAACTATTTATGAATTCAGAAAAAAAGAAATAGAGCATGTTGATTATATCAAAATTCGGGGGCAACAATAATCTTAGTTTATCATGAGTAAAGACACTATTGCTGACATAATAACCTCTATACGAAATGCTGACATGAATGAAAAAAGAACAGTTCGAATACCATCTACTAATATCACCGAAAATATTGTTAAAATCCTTTTACGAGAAGGTTTTATTGAAAACGTGAGAAAACATCAGGAAAGCAATAATTTTTTTTTGGTTTTAACCCTACGACATAGGAGAAATAGGAAAGGACCATATAGAACTGTTTTAAATTTAAAACGGATCAGTCGGCCCGGCCTACGAATCTATTCTAACTATCAACGAATTCCGAGAATTTTAGGTGGAATGGGGATCGTAATTCTTTCTACTTCTCGAGGGATAATGACAGACCGAGAGGCTCGAATAGAAGGAATCGGCGGGGAAATTTTGTGTTATATATGGTAATCTTTCTGATAGCTAAATCATATGCGGAACTTTCATATTTGTGAAAAAAAAAAAAAAGAGTAAAGGGTAGGTTTCTAATTCTAAATATTATATTATACCTCTTTGATTAGTTGCTGCTTCAAAGCCGTTTTACCTGGAATGAAAGAAAAAAAAATGGATTCGCGAGGGTTTAATTACTGAACTCCGTCCCAATGATATGTATGTTTCGAGTTCGTTTAGATAACAAAAATCCGATTCTGGGTTTTCCTTTGGGAAAGGTTCAACATAATAGTATACATATACTACCTATAAATAGCTATAAATATAAATAGAATCAAAATTCCGGTAAGTTCTTATGATTCAACTAAAGGGCATATAATTTGAATATTATATTAATTTGAATATTATATTCAGTATATTCAAAAGTAAAGACTCAAGTAATTGGGTGGTTTTTTGATTTCAACATTCTTTCGTAGGGATACAATTCGAAGTTAAAAATTTTAAGAAAATTATTTCCTTCCAATTTTAGTAGATTCAGAGGAGTGACAAATATGAAAATAAGGGCCTCCGTTCGTAAAATTTGTGAAAAATGTCGATTGATCCGTAGGCGGGGGCGAATTATAGTAATTTGTTCTAACCCGAGACATAAACAAAGACAAGGATAATATTTTTAAATCAAAAAGGACTCCCGAAATCTAAAGGACCTGATATACGGATGTACAAAAAAATCAGTAAAAAAACTGGGATCCGTTTTGACATGAAATGGATATATCCATATATCTCTGACTTATATTTATGAGATGATAAAATATGGCAAAACCGATACCAAAAATTGGTTCACGTAGAAATAGACGTATTGGTTCACGTAAGAATGCGCGTAGAATACCAAAGGGAGTTATTCATGTTCAAGCAAGTTTTAACAATACCATTGTGACTGTTACAGATGTACGGGGTCGAGTAATTTCTTGGTCCTCCGCCGGTAGTTGTGGATTCAAGGGTACAAGAAGAGGAACACCATTTGCCGCTCAAACCGCAGCGGGAAATGCTATTCGGACAGTGGTAGATCAAGGTATGCAACGAGCAGAAGTCATGATAAAGGGCCCGGGTCTCGGGAGAGATGCGGCATTAAGAGCTATTCGTAGAAGTGGTATACTATTAAGTTTCATACGGGATGTAACCCCTATGCCACATAATGGCTGTAGGCCCCCCAAAAAAAGACGTGTGTAAACATTGAAGAGATTTCAAGAGAAATAAATAATTCAATGATTTGATCAAATAATATTACTATGGTTCGAGAGAAAGTAACAGTATCTACTCGGACACTGCAGTGGAAGTGTGTTGAATCAAGAGCAGACAGTAAGCGTCTTTATTATGGACGCTTTATTCTGGCCCCACTTATGAAAGGCCAAGCCGATACAATAGGCATCGCGATGCGAAGAGCTTTACTAGGAGAAATAGAAGGAACTTGTATTACAAGTGCAAAATTTGAGAAAATACCACACGAATATTCTACCTTCGTGGGTATTCAAGAATCTGTACATGAAATTTTAATGAATTTGAAAGAAATTGTATTGAGAAGTAATCTGTATGGAACTCGTAACGCGTCTATTTGTTTCAAGGGTCCTGGATATGTAACTGCTCAAGACATTATTTTACCACCCTCTATAGAAATCGTTGATAATACACAGCATATAGCTAATCTAACAGAACCGATTAATTTGTGTATTGAATTACAAATCGAGAGGAATCGTGGATATCATATAAAAACGCCCAATAACTTTCAAGACGGTAGTTATCCTATAGATGCTGTATTCATGCCCGTTCGAAATGCGAATCATAGTATTCATTCTTATGTGAATGGGAA